AGACAAAATTTTCGAAATTATACCTTTATTCCCATGCCTTCCAGCTATTTTATCCCCCACTTTGATTTCACGTTTATGTGAAATATATACACGAATCCTTTCTTGATTATAATTGGAACCCCCCTTTCTACGGATCCATCTCACATCAATAACTCGGCCCCTTCCACCTATAGGTAGTCTTAGCGAAGTTTCTTTTGAAGTGGATACCTGAATGCCAAGTATAGCTCGTAATAATCTATCCTCTGGGGCATATGATGATTCATTCGCTGTCTGAGGTGTTAATTTACCTACTAAGATATCACCTGTTTCTATCCAAGATCCCAGCATAACAATTCCATTTCTGTCTAAATTTCGGAGTAAATGAGCCTCTAAATGCGGAATCTCCTTAGTTATTCTTTCAGGACCTTGGCTTGTTACATGAGTCTGAATTTCATATTTCCGGATGTGAAAAGAAGTATAAATATCTTCATAAATCAGACGTTCACTAATTAGTACTGCGTCTTCAAAATTGTAACCTTCCCATGGCATATAAGCTACTAATACATTTTTTCCTAAAGCGAGTTCCCCACCAGCTGTGGCCGCACCACCCGCTAGAATTTGTCCCTTTTTAATATATTTACCCCGCCGAACCTGAGTTTTTTGATGCATAAAAGTATTCTTGTTGGAACGTTGATACATAACTAATGGAATGCTTAGAGCATCCCCATTACTTGAGAAAACGATCTTGTGAGTATCAGTATAAATGATTTTTCCCTTGTGTTCGGCTATAGCTGAAATACCCGAATCTAGAGCCGTTTGGCCTTCCAACCCAGTTCCAACAATGCACTTTTCGGAACGAGAAAGGGGAACTGCTTGGCGCTGCATATTAGAACTCATTAAAGCTCGATTCGCATCATTATGCTCGATAAAAGGAATGAGGGAAGCTCCAATAGAAAAATATTGGAAAGGAAAAATGCTTCTAAGATGAATCTCTTCCCATGCAATAGTCAGGAATTCTTGACGATATCGAGCCGGAACAACCTGTTGTTCTTGAATACCCCGATTCAAGGCCAAAGAATTTCCTGCTGCTACCATATAATATTCATCTCTATTTGGTGATAAATAAACCATCTGTGCCTCTTTTGATCTCTCAGATAATTCATAAAAAGGACTCTCTATAGATCCCCAATAACCAACCTTAACATGAGTAGCTAATGATCCAATAAGTCCAACATTGATTCCTTCGGACGTGTCAATTGGGCAAATACGTCCATAGTGACTCGGGTGAATATCTCGTATCCGAAAACTAGCAGTTCGCCCCGTCAATCCCCCAGGACCCAAATAACTCCATTTTCGCCCATGAACAATTTGTGTCAACGGATTAGTTCGATCCAAAACTTGAGATAAAGGGTGTAGGCCAAAAAACGATTCATAAGTAGTTGTTAATGAAGTTGAAGTTACCAAATTTTGAGGAGTCGGTATCAATTTATGCCTGATTGCTCCACATATAGTTCCTCGAACCGCATTTTCTAAACGAACAAGAGCCAATCCGAATTGATCCTGTAATAGATCTGCGACAGAACGAATACGTTTATTTTTCAAGTGATTCATATCGTCAAGTATACCCATTCCAAATTTCATTTCAATCAAATGATCCACAGCAGCCAATAGATCTTGTGGTAACAAAAATGTATTGTTTTGGGGTATATCAAGATTCAGTCTCCGGTTTATATTTCGTCGACCAATCTTTCCTAATTCACATCTTTGGTAAAAAAATTTCTTTTGTAATTCCTTGCATAAGGACTCAGAAAATACCGGATCTCCCCCTACCCCTACACAAGCAAATTGTTGATAAAACTCCAGAATAGCATTTTCTTTTGACCCAATCTTTTTTTTCTCTTTTTCATTCGGGAAAGACAAGAAAATCTCAGGGTAACAAACATTATCTAGAATTTCTCTTATATTCGAACCCATAGCTGATGATAGAACTAGAATAGATATTTTTTGTTTTCTACTTACACGGGCCCATATCCTTGCTTTTCTGTCAATTTCTAATTCTGACCTTCCCCCCCAATCCGATATTATAGTACTGGTATAGACAGAAATTCCGTTATGTTCCAATTCTGAACGGTAGTAAATACCAGGACTTTGCAATATTTGGTTGATCACAATTCGGTATATTCCATTTACTATAGAGGTTCCAAAAGAATTCATTATAGGGATGTTCCCAATAAAAACTGTTTGTTCTTGCATATTTCTATCGGTTTTCCAAATTAAGACCGCGGGTACATATAATTCAGAAGAATATGTGAGTGATTCATATACAGCATCTCTTTCTTTTATCAAGGGCTCTACCAATTGATATGTTTCCACAAATAAATTAAATTCAATTTCTTGATCTCTATCTTCAATTTTTGGAAACTTATGAAATTCTTCCGCCAAGCCCTGATTAATGAACCTAAAAAATCCCTCAAATTGTATCTGACTAAATCCAGGTATTGTGGACATTCCTTCATTTCCATTCTGGAGCATATTAATCTGAAGTTTCCTCTTTATTGAAAAAATCCCATTATTGGCTTAGCTCACTATTCATCGAACCATACCGATCGATCTAGCAATGATGGAATGGGTATTCTGTTTACTGAATCACATAAAATTTTAGCCAACTCTATCCATATATATCATACGTATGAACGGAAGCAAGACAGAGAAATGGAGGGCATTTTTTACGCAAGTTCGAATTTGAGCCAGGTACAAATAGAAAGAAATTAAAATTGATAAAGCATTCCTGGTAAAAAATTCTGTCACTTAGGTTGACGGAGTCTTTTATCGGTATCGGATAAGAAAATTGATCCAATTTCTACCCAATTCTTTTATTATGATATTACGATCAGGGTACAAAAAAGAAAAAAGAAATGAATTTGGGAATCAATCTGCTCTCTATGAATGAGATAAAAACAGAAGAATCAGGAATAGCATAGAGTTTAACTATTTTTAGCACAAACGCTCAAAAAGTAATTCGCAAATCTTTTTTGGTAGTAGAATTTATAAAATACAATTGAATTGCGTACGTAATACTCATAGGAGTAATCTTTAGGAAGTACATACCGGCACATGCCGATATAGCTATCCATATATCGCATCTTTTCTCATAATTGAACTTGGTGCAACATAGGTCAAGTCGCACTCGATCAAAAATCATAATGTCTATTTTTTATTCATTCGGTATCCACGTATAAAAATTCCAGCTCTGTAGTTTACACTGTTCTGGGGTTTACATATACACATATAATATTATAATTAATATTAAAATATTAATATTTAGAATATAATATTAGAATATTATAATTGATTATAATTGTAATTGATAATAATTAGTCGTAAATCAATTGGATTTTTCATCCATTAAGGGAATACAAATGGAATTTGGCGACATGGCCAAGTGGTAAGGCGGGGGACTGCAAATCCTTTATCCCCAGTTCAAATCTGGGTGTCGCCTGATCAACAAAAAAAGACTTGGAAGTTTTTAATCCTGCTGATCGAACTTGACAAATTCTTGCCCCGCAAAAGCATAGGCAAGGGACTAGATCTGTCGATACTTGATTTTGAGAACCCGTAGGTCCTATAAAAGACTGTCATCTTTTTTATCAAAATTGATAAAAATCTGGTTTCTGAGTGTGGCTCAAACAGATACCAATAAGTCTGAAGCAATCCAATCTTATTAATGCATTGGTTTGGGCTATTCTGAATTGAACCAAATAAAAGAAATAATGATAATTCATTCTATTCTGGGCATCAGAACTATGAAAATAAGAAGTCGTAAATCTTGGTATCCAAGGATTCCTAAGGTTAAAGATGTGGAAAGAACTGAGCGAGGATACTTTGTATCCAAACTCAGGATAGGCTCTGAGTGCTCAGAAATGAAATAAAAATGGTTATTCTTCTTTTCTTATTTTTTTTTTTTTCTTCTATTTCATTATCTATCTTATACACTTATATATCTTATATATATTTATATATATAATAATAAATAATATTTAAATTATATATATATATTTAAAATATATATTTAAATATTTAATATTTTATTTAATTTTATATTTTTTTTATTATTTCCAATTTTACAATTCTTTCAATTTCAATAGAATCTATTGACTAAGAAATAAAGGACCTTTTTACGAGTGGATTCGTAAAATTGTTTCATCACTAGCCGTAATTAAGAATCCTATTTTGACTCTGCACCATTGATTCCACTATAAATTATGAATTAATAATGGAATAAATACTTCATTTCATAGAGATAAGGGACATCATTCACATGGATATAGTAAGTCTCGCTTGGGCTGCTTTAATGGTAGTGTTTACATTTTCTCTTTCACTTGTAGTATGGGGAAGGAGTGGGCTTTAGAGATAGGAATATTAATATTACTAATTTAGTACTTTACTGAATAATATAATTCTATCAATTGTGATCGTTTTGCCAAAGCTGAAAAAAAAAAATATCTTGACTTAGTTTAGTTTATCTATATTCGTTTAATTCTAAATATTAGTAAATATTAGAATTAGATAATTATATATTTTTTATATTATTATTTTATTATTATTTATTATATTATCTAATAATTATCTAACTAATAATTTAATATTTAATATATATTAGATATGTATAATTGATATGTATAATTATGGTATATATATATATATGATGGTATTATAATATATGCACACACTATTCTTCTTACATTAATTCTTTAGATGGCCTTCCGGATACATATACATAAGCATAAAAAGAGATATAAAAAATCAGGAATTCAATCAGTTGGTCTTGCAATTATTTTTGATGGATCGAAATGCATACAAGTGGGTGTGGAGAAAAAATATAGAATTTAGAGTGCTATTTAATTTTGATGTATGTCTATTTTGATGTATGTCTAATATATATTACTGTCTAATATATATTACTAATAAATAATTACTTAATTACTATTAGATTATTAGTAGATTATTAGATATATATTATT